ATTCCGTTCATTTGAAAGCTTCCATAACCCCTTCCCAAACCAAACATGAATCTTTCGATTCATTTGGCTCTCACGCTCAATTACTTGGTAAATTCTCATAGCTTTTTTTATGAATGTAATGAGCCTATCCCCTCTTCTTTATTCATAGTCCAAAAAAAAGTAAAAAAAAACACGAATCTAATGCAAAACTAAAATATTTGGAGGACTCTTCTGACAAAATAAAAAATATGTAATTGTCAGCAAAGTTGTTTCTTTTTTTTTTCTTCAGTTCAAATCCAAAAGATTTTTCTTACTTATACATTTAAGGCATAGGTCGTCGATTCAGCATTAGATAAAAGAGGGAAAATGCCTATTTTTAGAATAAGCGGTTCAAATTATTTTATCAAGATGAGTGTCCTATATCGATAAAATATTCATTTGAAAACGATCTCTATATTAACATAGTGGTAGAAAGAGTACCATGCTGTGTCTAGACTTCAAACGATTTGCTTTAACCATCTTAACAGTCCCACATAATTGGTTGCTAGAGAATCAAAGTGGATTTGCCAATTAATCACGAAATGTGATGGTTCTTACATATCATTTCTTAATTTCTTCAGAAGTAATTCGCAGGATCTTGCACCTTTCTTTCCTAATTATAACGGAAAAGGGTACAGCTGGTTGGATCCAGCCTATTCTTGAAATAAACAACTCACACACACTCCCTTTCCAAAAAAGATCAATACACCAATCACTACACTTAGATTTATTGGATTTGTTGCTAAAATATCGGTATTAAATCCGAAACTCCCGGCAGATGGCCAGTGGCCTAAAGAAACGAAAGAATCGGTTACATTTTTCATATAATCTCCTCTTATATATAGACTAAAAAATCGACCAAAGTTCTTTTTCTATCACTTTGACCCTCTTTTTTTATTTATTCTTTTTTTTTGAAATCGAGTCAAAAAATATTCGAGTTATAGTTTATTTATAGTTATAAACTATGAACTACCCCTTGATTGTTGGAACACTCTCAGAAAAGATTTTCCCTTGTACTACGAACGGGAAGGATGAAAGCGAGTTGGTATACTAATTCCTCATCTGCAAATCAGCCCTTCCCTAACGTAGGTTATTTTCTCAACGAATAAGTAATTGTAGGAGTGAAATCTTGATCTAATTTGAAAAAGCAAACGACAAGCCCACGACAATAAAATAGGAAAAATATGTATTTTTCCTATTTCTAAGATTAAACAAAAGGATTCGCAAATAAAAGTGCTAATGCTACAACCAATCCATAAATTGTTAAAGCTTCCATAAAAGCTAGACTAAGCAATAGAGTACCTCGTATCTTTCCCTCTGCCTCGGGCTGTCTCGCGATACCCTCTACGGCTTGACCCGCAGCAGTACCTTGACCAACTCCAGGTCCGATAGAAGCAAGCCCTACGGCTAATCCAGCAGCAATAACGGAAGCAGCAGAAATCAGTGGATTCATGATAAGTTCCTCGTACCAACAAAAATAAATGGTTAATGATACAATCAAACAATGAATTATGGCTTAATTATTCCATCGATAGGATTAATCTAGTCGAAGTAACTAAGAACTTCGAATTTAAGTAATAGTAATAATATTATTGAATTATCAGAACTACTTCGATATATCCCTTTTCGTTTCTATCCACAGAGTCTTCGCGAATCCATAGAATTCTCGTTTTTCCATTTCTTGGTTCCGAACTGTTATTTCACAATTCTTTCATCTTTTCTTGGTTTCATCTGTTTATTCAGGCAAGTCACAGTCTCAACGAGACGAAAAGACTTCTGTTGGCACCCCCCTAGAGTAGTAGGGGAAATGAAATATATCTTTAATTCATATATAACTAGCAATATCTAATATCACATATACATGTCTTTCTTCCATAACGTAAACCAGTAAATTCAATCATATTCGAGAAGCAATCTATTTTTTTAGGAATCCCGTTTTCGTTATCAGCATTCCAACCGAATACAATCTAATCTAAATGGGCAAATTAAATTGAAATTGATTAGGGCGAATGGTTGCATAGAAATATCATTATTTGATTGATCTAAGTTCATGCAATTTATTATTTTATTTAGAATATTTTCTTTTGGTCAATTGTTGAATAAAATCAATTGTAAGGTAGAATCGTTTCTCCGGTTTTTTATTTACTCACACGTCGTAAACATATATCTTATTGAAATTATGATTTGATGAATTAAGAAGATTGGCCGACCAATATAATATAAAGTAAATATTCCTTGAGTAAAAATACGATATGATATTAAGTGGACGAAAAGATAATCTTAGAAAAAATATTTTTTTTCTTTTAGATCTCTTTCCTAATGTTTGATTTTTTTATTCCTATTGCTTTCTATCGTATATAGAGTCCTGTATATTTCTATTCCTAAAATAAATTATCTTAAGCCACACCTACATTGCTATATGCTAAGCTAAAAAAAAAGACTATTTCAATGATGGCCCTCCATAGATTCACCTATATAAGCC